AAGAAAGACAGGTTTAACTGAGGCTGTTCAAACAGGCATAGGTCAACTAAATGGGATTTCCATAGCAATTGGGGTTATGGATTTCCAGTTCATGGGAGGTAGTATGGGATCCGTAGTAGGCGAGAAAATCACCCGGTTGATCGAATATGCTACTAATAGATCTCTACCTGTTATTATAGTGTGTGCTTCTGGAGGAGCACGCATGCAAGAAGGAAGTTTGAGCTTGATGCAAATGGCTAAAATATCTTCCGCTTTATATGATTATCAATTCAATAAAAAGTTATTCTATGTATCAATCCTTACATCTCCTACAACCGGTGGAGTAACGGCCAGTTTTGGTATGTTGGGAGATATCATTATTGCTGAACCCAATGCTTACATTGCATTTGCGGGTAAAAGAGTAATTGAACAAACATTGAATAAGACAGTACCCGACGGTTCACAAGCGGCTGAGTATTCATTCCATAAGGGCTTATTTGATCCAATCGTACCACGTAATCCTTTAAAAGGTGTTCTGAGTGAATTATTTCAGCTACACGGTTTCTTTCCCTTGAATCAAAATTCAAGTAGAGCGCTAGGCTCAGGTATTTGTAGCGAACTTTAGTTCATCGGAATCAAAGTCAAAATAAGAAGAGTGGGGTTTTCTTTGGTAACATAAGTTCTATAGGAAGTTTCGGATAATTACTTTTTTTTTATCCAGATTTTTTATCCTACCCCTATTCATGATTAGTAATCAGGAACTCTCTATCAAGAGGAAAAGAGTGAATTCTTCCTTCCGCGGAAAGGAATTGGGAAAAAAATCAAAAGAATTTCATGTTCCCTTCTTTCATATTAATATATATCGTATTAATAATATATAAATAGACCGTATTAATCTATATATATAGATTAATTCAAATCTATTAAGGGAAGTGTTGTATATTTTTTTTATCTCCCGAGAACTTACATTTTGACTATGAATTCCTGTTGGATCGGATTCTAACGAATCCTTAGGAAACTCGTAAGAAACTCTTTATTAGAAGATAAGGGCGGTAGGACAAGAATAATAAAGCAGATTATCAGCCATATATTTCTTGTAGAAAGATAATATAGGGACACTTATTTCGCTCTACATTCCTTGCACTTATTATATATATATATACTTAATAATACTTATAATAGATATACTTATCATAACATAAGATATCTTTATAACAGGTACAAATATTAAATCGAGGTACCCATTCTATGACAGATCTCAATTTACCCTCTATTTTTGTGCCTTTAGTGGGCTTAGTGTTTCCTGCAATTGCAATGGCTTCTTTATCTCTTCATGTTCAAAAAAACAAGATTGTTTAGATCCGATAGGGAAAAATTTCATCAATTTATTTCAACACTTGGACTTGGATCATAGATCTCTATTTAGTGGAATATGGTACGACATGTGGCTCCTTCCGAGCACAAATAAAAAAGTGGTTATGCATGCGGATACATGATATATGGATAAATCCATATGCATGTATATGTGGGGATAGCGGTTTTAAAATGGATCAGTGGATATCTGAAATAGAAAGTCAACGTATCTATATTATGTAGATATACATAGTGGTATCATATGAAGGGGATGTTATTATTTTATATCTAACCAATTCGATGAATTACTCCTAATAGTTCACATCATAATAGTGCTAGTTGATGAGAGTGACTTCGGGAGCAAAACAAAAAAAAAAAAAAGTAAAATCAAATTCATTTGGCTTATTCCCTTCTCTCAATTCCAATAGGGTGCAACTGGATCTAGTATGAACTATCGATCAGAACGTATATGGGTAGAACTTATAACGGGGTCTCGAAAAACAAGTAATTTCTGCTGGGCCTGTATCCTTTTTTTAGGTTCACTAGGGTTCTTATTGGTTGGAACTTCCAGTTATCTTGGTAGGAATCTGATATCCTTATTCCCGTCTCAGCAAATAATTTTTTTTCCACAAGGAATCGTGATGTCTTTCTATGGGATCGGGGGTCTGTTCATTAGTTCCTATTTGTGGTGCACAATTTCGTGGAATGTAGGTAGTGGTTATGATAGATTCGATAGAAAAGAAGGAATAGTGTGTATTTTTCGTTGGGGATTTCCTGGAATAAATCGTCGCATCTTCCTTCGATTACTTATGAGAGATATCCAATCGATCAGAATAGAAGTTAAAGAGGGTCTTTATCCTCGACGTGTCCTTTATATGGAAATCAGAGGCCAGGGCGCCATTCCCTTGACTCGTACTGATGAGAATTTTACTCCACGAGAAATTGAACAAAAAGCTGCGGAATTGGCCTATTTCTTGCGCGTGCCAATTGAAGTATTTTGAAATGAACTGAAAGAATGAATGCTTTCTCAGTATGAGAGAAGGAACCCCCTTATTTAATATAACTGAAGTTTCTTCGGAACGTTCATTCGAGCAAAACATGTTAGATTCTATTTACCCCGTTCCGTTGGTAATCCTTCCGTGGCCATAGACCATAGAATAAAGCAGGCGGACGTATACGGAACAACCATAATAAGAAGCAATTTTGGTCGACCAAAACTATTTTTGATGCATATAGAACTCAATTCTACTAGTAACAAGTCTAATAAGTATGTATTCATCACACATATCAGAGCACTTCGGAATAGAGTACATAATTTCTTCCCTTTTTAGGGCCAATACTTTGAATTGATACATTCGATACCGATGTATCATATCTCGTTAATTATCTTTCTTTTGTCAATCGATGTTTCTTTTTTGATCTTAGCTCTTTGATGACCAAACGCTTAGATTTTTCATAACTATCTCTCTCGTTTTGCCACCCATTTCGGATTTCATTATTAATATTCTTCAGAAATATCCCTTCAATTATTCCTGGGTTGAGGGTAGCCAGTGAAATATTTCGAAAAAAAAAAAATAATTGAGGGGAGTTCTTTCGTCTAGAAATCCAAATAATATTCATTATTTCAAGTGGTTCTTTTGGGCATTCATCGAAAGAACAAATGAGGATATAATTGGTGCGAATTTGACCAACTGAGATATCTGGGAAAAATATTTGATTATTTCTTCATTCGAAACGGACCCTTATTCTATTTCTATATTCTTTTTAGATCCAAGGACTAAACAATTCAAAAAAAAAAAGGAATAGATCCATAGGTTCCATACCTTGTTATAGAACTCATGCTTCATAGAAATATCGGATCAGATAGAGTCGGCGAATGAAGCGGGTTCATTAACAATTCACAGATTCAAAGTGTCAAAAAAGAAAGCTCCCCTCCCATATCTTGCATCTATAGTCTTTTTGCCCTGGTGGATCTCTCTCTCATTTAATAAAAGCCTGGAACCTTGGGTTACTAATTGGTGGAATACCGGACAATCCGAAACTTTTTTGAATGATATTCAAGAAAAGAACGTTCTAGAAAGATTTATAGAATTAGAACAACTATTCTTGTTGGATGAAATGATAAAAGAGTACCCGGAGACACAGATACAAAAGCTTCGTATAGGAATCCACAAAGAGACGATACAATTGGTCAAAATGCACAATGAAGATCATATCCACATCATTTTGCATTTCTCGACAAATATAATCTGTTTTGCTATTCTAAGTGGTTATTCTATTCTGGGTAATGAAGAACTTGTCATTCTGAATTCGTGGGTTCAGGAATTCCTCTATAGCTTAAGCGACACAATAAAGGCTTTTTCTATTCTTTTATTAACTGATTTATGTATCGGATTCCACTCACCCCGTGGTTGGGAAATAATGATTGGTTCGGTCTACAAAGATTTTGGATTTGCTCATAACGATCAAATTATATCTGGTCTTGTTTCCACTTTTCCAGTCATTCTAGATACAATTTTGAAATATTGGATCTTCCATTATTTAAATCGTGTATCTCCTTCACTTGTAGTGATTTATCATTCAATGAATGAATGAAGAACTCATTTGATCTGCTGATATCAATCAAATCATGATGCTACTTCGTACATAAACAAACCATTTTGAAGCTTACTCACTCTTTATACTTCTACCCACCCAGGGGATTCCTCCTATATTTCAGTACAATTATTCCAGTACAATGGCAGAATCGTGGATAGGGAACTATACTAGCTACCTACCTAATTTATTGTAGAAATTTCCGGGATCAATGATTGGACCATGCAAAATAGAAATACCTTTTCTTGGGTAAAGGAAGAGATGACTCGATTCATTTCCGTATTGATCATGATATATGTAATAACGCGGACATCTATTTCAAACGCATATCCCATTTTTGCGCAGCAGGGTTATGAAAATCCACGAGAAGCAACTGGGCGTATTGTATGTGCCAATTGCCATTTAGCTAATAAGCCCGTGGATATTGAGGTTCCACAAGCTGTGCTGCCTGATACTGTATTTGAAGCAGTTGTTCGAATCCCTTATGATATGCAACTGAAACAAGTTCTTGCTAATGGTAAAAAGGGGGCTTTGAATGTAGGGGCTGTCCTTATTTTACCCGAGGGATTCGAATTAGCTCCCCCCGATCGTATTTCTCCCGAGCTGAAAGAAAAGGTGGGCAATCTGTCTTTTCAGAGTTATCGCCCCACTAAAAGAAATATTCTTGTGGTGGGTCCTGTTCCTGGTCAGAAATATAGTGAAATCGTCTTTCCCATTCTTTCTCCGGACCCTTCTACTAAGAAAGACGTTCACTTCTTAAAGTATCCCATATACGTAGGCGGGAACAGGGGAAGGGGTCAGATTTATCCCGATGGGAGCAAGAGTAACAATACAGTCTATAATGCTACAGCAGCAGGTATAGTAAGCAGAATAGTACGTAAAGAAAAGAGGGGATATGAAATAACCATAGCCGATGCATCGGATGGACACCAAGTAGTTGATATTATACCTCCAGGACCAGAACTTCTTGTTTCAGAGGGCGAATCCATCAAGCTTGATCAGCCATTAACGAGTAATCCAAATGTGGGTGGATTTGGTCAGGGAGATGCAGAAATAGTACTTCAAGATCCATT